CTCTAAGTTATCTTTAGATAATTTATTTATATTGACCTTTTGCGATTGAAACCATATGGAAAAATAATATTGCCATAAATTAACAAAATAAAATTTCCATTTTTTCATCAGAAGCGGCGTATCCTTTGTTGCAAGAATGCATTTTCCGTGATATCTAACATAATGTATGAAAGGATCCTTGAGCAACCCTAGGGTCGCCGGAAAATTATTAACAAAGACTTTAAAAAAATGTTGTATTTTTCTATAGAATAAAATTCGCTCAAAAACGACTTCATAAGATGTCGATCGTAAATGAGAAGACCGCTTGCGTAGAAAAAAAAAGATGGATTCGTATTCACATACATGAGAATTATATAAGAACAAGAAAAATCTTGGATTCAAAATGGATTTTTTTTTTATATCAAAATTCTTCCAATTGCAATACTCGTATAGACAGAACCGAAATAAATGCAAAGAAGAGGCATCTTTTACCCGGTAACGTAGGGTTTGAACCAAGATTTCTAGATGGATGGGGTAAGGTATTAGTACATCTAACACATAATTAAAACGTGTTAATTTGTCTTCTAAAAAGGGAAATATTGAATGAATTGATTGTAAATTATAAGATTTTTTTAATTGTTTTCCTTTGAAAGAGGATCCTAATCTTAGGGAAAATGGAATTTCTACAATCACTGCAAATAAAACTGATATCATTTGATAATAGAAAAGATTGGTATGCCCCAAAAAGGGATTTTGGTTCAAATCCTTAGTGGGAATAATCAAACGATTCTGTTCATACATTCGCAAAATTAAGCGTTTCACAATTAGTGAACTATATTTTTTGTCATAATCCGCATTTTCCAAGAAAATGGAGCGATTTCTATTTAATCTATTTAAACCATGATCATAAGAAAGTACATAAATATACTCCCGAAAAAAAAGTGGATATAGAAAACTCTGTTGCCGAGCCCCATCGAACTCTAAATATCCTTGAAATTTATCCATTTGGATTGAAGTTCGGTTTGAACTGAAAGTAAAGTCTTTTTTTATTGAGTTCTGAAATGACACATAGTGCGATACAGTCAAAATGAGGTATTAGACTACGAAAGCAATAGATACCTCATAAACAGGTAGACTGCTAACCGGATTCTCTATCTTTAATAGGTTTCTGTTCGTTATATTATAGAATAACAAAACAAGATGATTAGAAATCCTTTATTTTTGTAACCTAATCGCTCTTTTGATTTTGGAAATATATATATATTTTTTTATCAATATACTGCTTCTTTTACACATCCATCTACAACCTAACCCAAACGGACTGGGGTTAAAAAAATAATTAGGACTCATGAAAAAATTGATAATAACACGCAAGAAAAAAATTCCTTCCCATACCCGTATTAGGCACTAATCTATTTTTAACATTTAATTAGATCGGGTAATTTTTCAAATTACGAATGGAAGCTCGTTTCTTTTTTTTTTTTTTCCTGGAATCAGGAAAAATGGTTTTTTATCCATCCATTTATATTTATTCACTCGACCCAAATTGGAATTCTTTTTTTTTTTGGACACCCAAAATAAGGTTGTACCGATAAGGAAAGCAAAAAAAAAATGTTATCTGAATTCTCCCTTGATACGACATGCTATTTTTTCCATTCATTCCTTTCAGGATCAGTCGTGGTCTTACAAACTCTACCGCAGATCTGGACGAATCCTTTTCTTCATACAAATGTGTAAAAGATGCTAGTCGCACTTAAAAGCCGAGTACTCTACCGTTGAGTTAGCAACCCCCAAAAACAAAAAAAGAAAGTACTGCAAATCAAATATGTAGATACAACCAGAATAAAGAAAAAAATAAAATAAAAATCCAGTAATGTATGCGTCAGGGATAAATGGATCTATTTCTCTATGAGAGAATTATAAATTATATTTGGTCGATACACTGTTGTCAATATGATTGTTAATTTTTAATATAGCGAAAATAATGGAAAAAAAAAAAAAAAAAATAAATAAAAAAACTTAACCCCTTGGTTTGTTAGTTCATACAATGAATGAAAACTAAGCCAGTTAGGGTAATCCCCAATCTTTTTATACTTTTTTAGAACCATTTTTTATGGACTTTAATTATTATATATATATTAGTTTTATTCCGAATTAATATATTATTTTATATACAGTATTATTTTATATACAATAAATATTTTTATTTTTACAAAAATTATAATTTCTAGAGATCCAAATTTTTTTTCATAAATTTTTTTATGATTATAAAACAGAGTAGTTGTTAGCAGGGTATTTATTAGTATTCGTACCTTAGTAGGAATACTAATAATAAATAGAAATTATATAATTATATATATATATATAATAAATAAAAAAATATGATGGAAGTGAAAGAGGAGGAAAGAGAAAGGGTAGATAAAATTTGATACCAAGCTATATACGAGTCTTTCACATCCTCTTTTTTATGTTTCATTAATTCAATTTCGTTTTATTAATACTTAAGTCCGTAAAAATCCCTGCCTTCTTTGAAATATCATGAACTGTTCTTGTCGGTTGAGCGCCCTTTTTAAGGAAATTGAGAATATCAGGAAGATTTAAATAAGTTTTATTAGTTATAGGATCATAAAAACCGACTTTCCGAAGATCTCTTCCTTCTCTTCGGGATCGAACATCAATTGCAACGATTCGATAAACGGCTCATTGGGATAGATGTATATGAATAATAACCCCCCCCTAGAAACGTATAAGAGGCTTTGGCCTCGTACGGCTCGAGAAAAAATTAAATGAGTAATTAAATGAGTAGAAGTTAACTCTCTGTATAAAATACAAATATTAAATAGATTAATAAAAAAATTAAATAAATTAGCCGGTATTGAAACCCTAAATAGTTTTTTCCATAAAAAGCATTCGTAACATTCGTCCTCTCGTAACTCAAGTTAAATAACTCTCAAATATCTCAACAGAGAATCCTTAAGTACTCTTTTTATTGAGTAGTCTTTAACCCTTTTTTTGTTTGTCTCATTTTTTCGAATAAATTTTGATTCTTCATTCTGATCTAGTTGTTCAAACAATTTAAAACTGGATTTACTTGTTTCAGGATTCTTTATCTTTACTTTTAATCTTTGGGTTTAGACATTACTTCGGTGATCTTGAATCGTTTTATTAAAAAAGGGCAGCAACAAGCCCCTTATTTTGTTTATGATTTCTTTTATTTCTATCAAAGAATCATAAAAACGCTTGATTCACGCATTTTGATTCAAAGAATTTTACAAGTTTAAGAAAATTTGCTTTTCCATTGTAAAATTGCTTGAAAGAGCTTTTTTCAATAGAAAAATAAAAATACTTACGAAGTTGTTACAACGTATTGATTCACACTAACCCTAGATCCTTACTCCTGCGAAAGGAATAAAAACTTTCTATTCTCCTCGAGCTCCATCCTGTACTCTTTTTTATATTCCAAAAAAGTGTAGCACTCTACTAAAATAGAACACAAAATGTCGAGCCAAGAGCACCTATATAAAAAGTGGCGGATCAAAAAATCCACAGCAGATAATGTCCTTCAATTCAAGTCGCACGTTGCTTTCTACCACATCGTTTTAAACGAAGTTTTACCATAACATTCCTCTAGTTTGTGTAATTGATTCAATTATGGAATCATGAATAGTCATAGTTCAGTCAGTATATCGTAATCTATACCTTTTCGTTCTCTATGAATGGAATAGTGGATTTACGCGTAAAAGGTTCAGTCAGAATTAAAATTAATCCCATATTAGATTGTATATATGTACAATAAAAATATTAATATAAATATATATTTATATATATAAATATATATTTTTTGAATTCGGTTGAAATGATGAAAAATAAGTTGATTCTTATTTTCATTTCAATATTTTATTCTTAAAATATATTGGATTTTTAAACAGAAAGATAAAGATGGTGTAAAAAGGCAATAGAAGATTGATTCCGTAATGTCTGTACTCTGGGACGGAAGGATTCGAACCTCCGAATAGCGGGACCAAAACCCGTTGCCTTACCGCTTGGCTACGCCCCATTTCTATTTTTATTCAAGACTACTAAAAGAGTAATATTGCTATTGGTTGTTCGTCAATTCAATTTGAGCCCAAATTTAATATAGATTACATTGGTGCTAGAGTTTTGACACGTGTAAATAGCAAATTAAACTTACTTTATTGATCATTACATAGAATTCAATTAAGATATTGTATGAAAATATTATTTCTTTAATTCTCATAAGAGAATGAAAGGATTTTTGATTGAGTAAGTTCAACAAAGTCTTTTTAGACTATCTTTCTTTATTTTTTTCATTATATAAAAAATATATTAATAACTCAATCAAAATAAAATTATCCACAAGAACACCAATTTTTGTTATGCTTAATATATTTAATTTGATCTGTATTTGTTTTAATTCTGCCCTTTTTTCAAGCACTTGTTTAGTCGCTAAATTGCCGGAGGCCTACGCCTTTTTGAATCCAATCGTAGATGTTATGCCCGTAATACCTCTTTTCTTTCTTCTATTAGCCTTTGTTTGGCAAGCAGCTGTAAGTTTTCGATGAAATTATTAACACTGTCTTAGAAAAATTAACGATTTTTATTCTTCCAACAATTAAAAAGATCAAAAAAATCTTGACCTATGAACGAACTCTCAATTCAAACATTGCATTTTTTTGGTAGCCATACTAAATCCGGATCATTCTATTTCCTCAATTTTATCCTCTTTTCCCTAAATGAAAGAACCTAATTAGATTCGAGCTCACCAAAAAAAGTATCTAACTGTTGGTATGCAAATCTATTTTAATATGAAAGACTAGACTATTATCTTATTACAAATGACTTTATGAAACCTTTTTTTTTTTTTTATTTTTATAGAAAAAAAAAAAAAATGAAACCTTTTTTTTTTTTTTATTTTTATAGAAAAAAAAAAAAATCACTTGATTTTTTGGTATCAAAATTAGATATTTGGTATAAAAATAGAGAATCTATTCTCTTTTTTTTGAAAAAAAAAAGTAAGATCTTGGAGATTGTGTAATGCTTACTCTCAAACTTTTTGTATACACTGTAGTTATATTCTTTGTTTCTCTCTTCATATTTGGATTCCTATCTAATGATCCAGGACGTAATCCGGGACGTGAAGAATAAAAAATAAAGGTTTTTTATTGTTTTATTTAATTAGTGGAAATGCTCGAATTTTATGAGTATTTTAGCTATTACACATCATCAAAAGGAGAAATGGGAAAGAGAGGGATTCGAACCCTCGGTACGATTAACTCGTACAATGGATTAGCAATCCAACGCTTTAGTCCACTCAGCCATCTCTCCTAATCGAAAAGGGATACTTATTAGATTCCATTAGAAAAAAAGGCTTGAAACAAAAAAACCTTCTCTACTTTATTCTTAAATTCTTAAAAAGCTTTCTTTTTTTGTTATAGATTATTCTTTATATTATACATATTTTTTAATTTTCTATATTTTATTATATATATATAATTTTTTTTATTATATAAATATATTTATCATCCATTTATACATTTATATATATATTACTATTATATATATATATATATATAACTTTTTTATATAACTTTCTAAGTAATTCTATTTACATAAAAAATTTAGATAAAGATTAGATAAAGAAAAGGCTCGAACTCGAAAGATAAATAAATAAAACCACAATAATAAAAATAGAGAATCCTTTTTTATTTTGTCTCGTCCAAACACAAGTAAAAGATCTTTTTTATTTTAATAGCCTGGCCTGGTCAGTCCCCAGCCGGGCCTTTTTTTGTTAAAGTTAAAAGACTCGTCCGATGTAATTTTATAATTTTTTTTTTTTTTTCAGATTTTTTTATTCCACCCCCGATTAATTTGTTCGACAAAAGGTAATTTTATATACAATAATTGCATTGTAGCGGGTATAGTTTAGTGGTAAAAGTGTGATTCGTTCCTTTAATCCCTTTAATAGTTAAAGGGTCTCTCGGTTTGATTAATCTTCCGATCAAAAACTTTATTTCTTAAAAGGATTTAGTCCTTTACCTTTCAATGAAAAATTAAAGGAAGATTATAGATTCTCGTAATTTGTATCCAAAGACTCTAATCAATTGTAAATTTGGATTATGAAATTCCGAAACATAATTTTTGAATTGGATGACTATTTACAATTCAATAAGTATAACAAGAGGATCCATGGATAAAGCTAGAAAAGTTTATTTCTAATCGTAACTAAATCTTCAGTTCTATTCATTGTTTGGTATAGAAAAAATTGAAGCAAAATAGCTATTAAACGAGAACTTTGGTTTACTAAAGACATCGACATATTATATTGTTTTAGCTCGGTGGAAACAAAATACTTTTCCTAAGGATTCCGTTAAATAGAAATAAAGAACGAAGTAACTAGAAAGATTGTTGGAGTTCTCCTTTTCTATCTTCTAGAAGGATCATCTATAAAGCAAAATTTTCTGTGAAAGCACCCAAACGGAAAAAAAGCTAACATAGATGTTATGGGTCGAATTTTTTTGATTTCGTTCCCGTCTTATTTTATTTGGGAATTTCTACATCCATCATAAAGGAGCCGAATGAAACCAAAGTTTCATGTTCGGTTTTGAATTAGAGACGTTAAAAATATAAAAATGATCAATCGACGTCGACTAAAACCCTTAGCCTTCCAAGCTAACGATGCGGGTTCGATTCCCGCTACCCGCTCTAAATTATAAATTGCCTCCTTCGCCTTTTATTAGAGACAATTTTATCTGTTAGAATTGTCTAATAGCAATTGTGTATTGAAGTAAGTTCAATACACAATTGCTAAAAAGATTTCGCACATTTTTTTTAACAACTGGAAAGTAAAAAAAGCGAAAAGCGTCCATTGTCTAATGGATAGGACATAGGTCTTCTAAACCTTTGGTATAGGTTCAAATCCTATTGGACGCAATATCAATATAGATAAAAATATATTGATATTTATCTATATATTTCCATTATATATATATATTATATATAATATATTTTTATTCTATTTAGAAAAAAGATAAGAAAGAATATAGAATAAGAAAAAAATTATGAATGCTTTAAGATTTAATATTAAATATATATTAGTTATATACTTCTTTCTATATATATAGACTTAACTTATATACTTCTATTTATAGTTATAGAATTTCTTAAAAATTTACTAAAGAATAAAAAAAAAGAATGATCCATTTCTTTTTTTACACTTTCTCCTGAAGTATAAAACGTTCCAGTTGTTCTTGAATACCTTCTTTCAACAAGCTTTCTGCTTCAGGGGTTAATGTCTTGGTAGAGGATATGATTTCTTGGAACTGAGGTTTATTCGTTTTTAAGTAAGTGCGTAACTGAACGAGAAATTTTCTTACTTGTCCAATTTCTAATCCATCCAGATAACCATTTGTTCCGGTATAAATGGTCATTACCTGTTCTTCCACTGTAAGAGGGGCCGATTGGGATTGTTTCAGTAACTCACGCAATCGTTGACCTCTTGCC